AATAGGATGCCTGAAAAAAGGGCTTCCTTGATAGGGAAGATCATGCATATATAATGCCCCTATTAGAAAAATAAGCTAAATTAAAGCTACTAGGTTCATACCCTAATTATGGGAATAAATCCCTTTTTCTAATAATTTTCAATAAACCATTTATATGAATTATACTAACAGGAAGATCCATGATTTCTGTTTCATCATCAAGATGATTCGGAATCTGAATCGGATTAGAAATTAATCTAATTGCATTCATTCCAATGATGAAATCCAAATCCAAGGAATCCAGAAACAGAATATTAACATACTTTTTACCACAAAGATTGGGATCAATAATCTTATTGTTCACAGTTTTAATTAGATCTATTAATATATTTCCCCCTAATATAATAAGTGATCTAATTAACATTGTCATAACAATCAGAATCTTAATCAAACTAGGGTTACCACCATTCCACTTATGATTACCAAAAATAATAAATTCAATAAACTGGGAATCATGCATATGATTAATAACTTGACAAAAAGTCGCCCCCCTAACAGCAATATTCCAATTAACAGAAAAATCCTCAATCACATCAATAATCGCAATTATATCCACAATTATAGGATCTTTAGGTGGAATTAACCAAACATCAATACGAACCATAATAGGTTATTCCAGTATCACACACACAGGATGAATATTAATAATATCCAAACTAAGATACAATTGAATGTTGTATCTATTAATCTACTCAACTATTACCCTACTAATCATGAATCAATTCAAGAAAATAAATATTATATTCATAAATCAAATCCTCTCATTAAAAAAGAGAGACTCAATCATTATTCTATCAAGAATCCTAAGAATAGGAGGATTACCTCCCTTTATTGGGTTCATTCCCAAGTGAATAGTAATTCAAAACTCCATTAATAGAAATGAAATGATAACTATCACAATAATAAGAATTATATCCCTAATAACTCTATTCTTCTACCTAAAAATAATCAGACCAATCATCCTCATAAGAAATAGATCTCTAAAAACCATGAATTATAAACTATCAATATGACCTATATTATTGTCTTCAATAACACTGCCAGCCTTAATCGTCCTGATATAAAGCCTTAAGTTAATATTAAACTACTAACCTTCAAAGTTAGAAACATGGCTAGGACATAGGCTTTAGTGCTTAAATCCACACTACTTCAAACTTGCAATTTAAAATCATACATTGACTATAAAGCCCTAATAAGGGGTTAATAAACCATACATAAACTTACAATTTACGACCTTAAAATCAGACACCTTATTGAATAAATGATTATTCTCCACAAATCACAAAGATATTGGAACTCTCTACTTTATATTCGGAATATGAGCAGGAATAGTAGGAACCTCAATAAGATGAATCATCCGAATTGAATTAAATCAACCTGGCACATTTATTGGAGATGATCAAACCTACAACGTAATCGTTACTGCTCACGCATTCGTTATAATCTTCTTCATAGTTATACCAATCATAATTGGTGGTTTCGGAAACTGACTAGTACCACTAATAATTGGTGCTCCCGACATAGCATTCCCACGCCTAAATAACATAAGATTCTGACTCCTACCACCCTCATTAACACTTTTACTAACAAGAAGACTTGTCGGCACTGGCACTGGCACTGGATGAACAGTGTATCCACCATTATCCAATAGCGTAATACACAGAAGAGCATCTGTGGATATAAGAATTTTCTCTCTACATCTAGCAGGTATCTCGTCAATTTTAGGAGCAATTAACTTTATCACCACAGCAATAAATATACGCCCTAATGGTATAACCCTTAGACGTACCCCTTTATTCGTCTGATCAGTAGGAATCACTGCCCTTCTACTTCTACTGTCATTACCCGTTCTAGCAGGAGCTATTACCATACTACTCACCGATCGAAACCTAAATACAACATTCTTCGATCCAGCAGGAGGAGGAGACCCAATTCTCTATCAACATCTATTCTGATTCTTTGGTCATCCAGAAGTTTATATTCTAATTTTACCCGGATTTGGGTTAATCTCACACATCATTACCCAAGAAAGAGGTAAAAGAGAAACCTTTGGGGTCCTTGGAATAATTTATGCCATAGCAACAATTGGGATTCTAGGATTTATTGTATGAGCCCATCATATGTTCACAGTAGGTATAGACGTAGACACACGAGCTTATTTTACATCAGCAACTATAATTATTGCTGTACCTACAGGTATCAAAATCTTTAGATGATTAGCCACAATACATGGGTCACAACTAAACAATTCACCATCAACGTTATGAGCCCTAGGATTCGTTTTCCTATTCACAATAGGGGGCTTAACCGGAGTTATTCTAGCCAATTCATCAATCGACATCGTTTTACACGACACTTACTACGTAGTAGCACATTTCCATTACGTACTGTCAATAGGAGCAGTATTCGCAATTATAGCAGCATTTGTTCAATGATATCCTTTATTCACAGGTCTCACAATAAACCCAAAATGACTTAAAACACAATTCTTATGTATATTCACTGGAGTGAACGTAACATTCTTCCCACAACACTTTCTAGGGTTAAGAGGAATACCTCGACGATATTCAGATTACCCTGACTCATACACACTATGAAATAATATCTCTTCACTAGGATCAACAATATCAGTAATCAGAATCTTCTTATTTATTACGATCATTTGAGAAAGAATAATCTCAAAACGATCAATCATTATACAACATAACACAACAACTATAATCGAATGACTACAAGAAACCCCACCAAGAGAACACTCTTATAATGAACTCCCAATTATCAGAGGGTAATTCAACATGGCAGAATAGTGCCATGAACTTAAGCTTCATAAATGGAAGAAACATTTCCTGTTGAAAATAGCAACATGATCAAATTTAAGTTTACAAGACGCAAACTCCCCCACGATAGAAGAGTTACTATTCTTCCATGACCACACATTAATAATCTTAATCATAATTACAACCATAATCTCATATACAATAATCAGTATAATAACCAACAAATTAACAAATCGACTACTTCAAGAAGGACAGACCATCGAATTAATTTGAACAGTAATACCAGCCGTAACACTAATCTTCATTGCCTTACCATCACTCCGAATCCTATACCTTATAGATGAAATAACTAACCCATCTCTAACAATTAAAGCCATCGGTCATCAATGATACTGATCATATGAATATTCAGACTTCAAAAGAATCGAATTTGACTCTTACATAAAACCAACAGAAGTGGATAGAGACCTACGGTTATTAGACGTAGATAACCGAGTTATTTTACCCATTAATAATCAAGCACGAATTATCGTAACAGCAACAGATGTTATCCATTCATGAGCAATACCTAGATTAGGGGTAAAAATTGACGCCACACCAGGACGACTCAACCAAACCCCAATCACAATTAAACGACCAGGAATTATATACGGACAATGTTCAGAAATCTGTGGGGCCAACCACAGATTCATACCTATCGTTGTAGAAAGAGTTGATAGAAATTCATTCATCAAATGACTTAAAACCCTCTCACTAAGTGGCTGAAAGCCATAAGCATTGGTCTCTTAAACCAAAATATAGTGAAATAACACTCTTAGTGGGGAAGGTTAGTTTAAAAAACATTAACTTGTCAAGTTAAAGATACTCTATCAGTACCGTCCTATACCACAAATAGCACCCATTTGATGAACATCAGTCTCCTCATCCATTATTATAGCAATAATAATTACCTCATCCATTATTTACTTCACCTACCAACCAGAAAAAGTAAAAAAAAGACACACCATTAATGTTAAAAGAAAAAACTGAAAATGATAACTAACCTATTCAGAGCATTCGACCCAGCAACATCAACATGATCCTCAATAAACTGATCAAGCATAATAATCACATTCATCCTAGTACCAAGCTATTATTGATCTCTGCCCAATCGCTCTCAGTCAATCATTAATAACATCATAATCAAATTAAACCAAGAATTTAAAACATTAATCAGAATTAACCCAGAAAAAATTACCATACTATTCGTAAGCCTATTCATACTAATCCTAACCAATAACATAATAGGACTATTACCGTATATATTCACCAGAACCAGACACATTATTATTACAATTTCCATAGCACTACCCCTATGGGTAGGATTCATAATATATGGATGAATCAATCACACAAAACACATATTCGCACACCTATTACCAGCAGGTACACCTTTACCCCTAATACCCTTTATGGTATGTATTGAAACCGTAAGAAACATAATCCGACCAGGATCACTAGCCGTACGACTAATAGCGAACATGATTGCAGGACATTTATTAATAAGACTCCTAGGGAATAATGCAGTAAGAACTGCAAACTTCATTATTCCCCTAATTGCCATCCTACAGATGGGATTAATAAGATTTGAGATCGCAGTCTCAGTTATTCAAGCATACGTATTTTCAGTGCTAAGAACATTATACTCTAGAGAAGTAAACTAATGAAAATACAAAACCACCCATTCCACTTAGTCGATCAAAGACCATGACCTCTAACAGGATCAATCGGAGTAATAACAATTGCCTCAGGGGCAGTAGTATGATTCCACATAAATTCTTACAACCTGATACTTTTGGGAATCATCATCACACTTTTAACTATATACCAGTGATGACGTGACATTGTACGAGAAGGTACCTATCAAGGTATACATACTAGTAAAGTCGTTGATGGGCTTAAAATAGGAATAATTTTATTCATTATTTCAGAAGTACTCTTCTTTATCTCATTTTTCTGAGCATTCTTCCACAGTAGACTTTCCCCCACCGTAGAAGTAGGTATGATCTGACCACCAAGGGGAATTACAACCTTCAACCCTTTAGAAATCCCATTACTTAATACCATAATCCTTCTATGCTCTGGAATTACAGTAACATGAGCTCATCACAGATTAATAGAGAATGATCACTCAAATACAACCACTAGACTTACCTTAACGGTTATACTCGGCTTAATCTTTACCTTTCTTCAAGGCTACGAGTACCTGGAAGCCAGCTTTAATATTAGAGACTCAATCTTTGGATCTACCTTCTTCGTAAGAACGGGATTCCATGGTATCCATGTAATTGTAGGAACCACTTTCCTAAGTGTATGTCTAATGCGTCATACAAATAACCACTTCTCATCCTCCCACCATTTCGGATTCGAGGCTGCAGCATGATATTGACACTTCGTAGACGTTGTTTGATTATTTTTATATATCTCAATTTATTGATGAGGAAGATATTTTTTTAGTATAAAAAGTATATTTGACTTCCAATCAAAAGGTCTTAGTAAGAAAAAATAATAATAATTTGTATCATCGCATGATCAGCAACATTAATAATTAGAGCTATTCTATTAACAATAAGAGTATTAATCTCAATCAAGAGTGAAGGTGATCGAGAAAAACTATCACCATTTGAATGTGGATTCGACCCAATTAAATCCCCACGAACCCCATTTTCCATCCAATTCTTTTTAGTAGCTATACTATTCCTAGTATTCGATGTAGAAATCGCAATCATTATACCTAGAATCCCAACCTTAAAAGACAGAGATATAATAATATGAACCGTTACTATAACCTTCTTTATCTTAATCTTAATTGTAGGCCTATATTACGAATGGAATAAGGGAGCTTTACAATGAACTAATTAATCGGGGGTGTAGTTAACCATAACATTTAAATTGCAATTAAAAAGTGCCAATAGGACTCCCTCAAAGTAATGAAGTAAAAATACAATTAGTTTCGACCTAATCTTAGAGTTAATTAAACTCCTTACTTTTAACTAAAGCCAAAGTAGAGGCTTTTCATTGTTAATGAATTCACTGGATAGTAATCCTAGTTAAAAGAGAACGTTGTACTAAAAGAAGCTGCTAACTATCTTTTAAAGCGGTTAAACTCCGTTTTTCTCTTATTTATATAGTTTATATAAAACATATCATTTTCAATGATAAAATAAGATTATCTTTATAAATTCACTCAAGAGGCAATAATACCTATAATTACAGCTTCAATGTAATACTTTAATTTAAGTTACTTAAGTCTAAATTAAAATAACCATACTAAACAAAATAAAAGACATCATAATCAACTTAATATTACTCATTAAATAATATGAATTAAATAAGGATAAATACTTAAGTAATAAAACCAAATTACCAGAAAGAACCCTCTCGCTTCAACCCATATCTATAACTCTTTCCACATCCAAAACTAACTTAAAACTATTCTCATAGAGAACTGTAGTTCTTAGAGAAGGTAAAAACCATATGCCCCCTAAAAAGGCAAACCCTAAGGAAGAAAGACCTTCAAATACAAATTTTGCATAAGAAGAAATTCAACCAATTAAGAATCCCAAGAGGAAAATAATCAAATTTACACCCCTCATCAAAGACCAAGAAAAAGAAAAATCAAAAAATAAAAATCAACCAAAAATAGAACCACCAAAAACAGAAACAAAACAAAGAAAAATTATTGGAAGATATATAAAATTAACCTCTAAGAAAGAACCGCAACAAGAATGACCAGAAAATCCAGAAAAACAGAAAAATAATAACCGGAAACTATAACAAACAGTCAAACCTAAAGATAACAAAAAAATCAATCCCACTAAAAACCCATGAAGGTTAAAAACAAATAAATCAAACACAAGGTGCTTACTATAAAACCCCGTCAAAAAAGGCAACCCACATAAAGATAAAGTAGCAATGATAAAACACGAACTAGTAATCGGCAGAACACTTATAATATTGCCTATAAAACGAACATCCTGTCTGTCACCAATAACATGAATAATAAGACCCGCGCAAAGGAAAAGCAAGGACTTAAAAAAAGCATGATTCAATAAATGATAAAAAGACACAAGAGGATAACCCAAACTCAAAATAAACATTATTATACCTAATTGTCTCAAAGTAGAAAGGGCAATAATCCTTTTAAGATCAAATTCAAAATTAGCCCCCAAGCCAGACATAAACATAGTTAAACAGGAAAAAAAAACAAGACAACCTATATCAAGCAAATGAAACATAAAACTAAAACGAACAAGTAAATACACACCCGCAGTAACCAAGGTTGAAGAATGAACCAAAGCAGAAACAGGGGTAGGGGCTGCCATAGCAGCCGGCAACCAAGAAGAAAAAGGAATCTGGGCTCTCTTAGTGAAAGCAGCCAAAATAATCATCAATAACACTCATCAATTAAATAAATAACCCCATCTAAATACAAAGCATCAACCTCCTGAATTAATAATAAAGGAAATAGCAATGAGAATCGCCACATCACCAATTCGATTAGTCAAGACAGTGAGCATTCCAGCTCTGTAAGACTTAAAATTATGAAAATAAACTACTAAACAATAAGATACTAAACCTAAACCATCCCAACCCAAGAGAATTCTAAACAAATTAGGTCTAACAATAAGCATTATTATAGACAAAATAAACAGAATAACTAAAAATAAAAACCGATCACCAAAACAGTCAGAAGATATATATTCAAAACTATAGAATACAACCATAGAAGAAATTAACAAAACACAACCCATAAAAAAAAGAGAAACTGAATCAAAAAACAAACTAAAACCAACAATCAGAGTGTTAAATGACAAAAACTCCCAATCTAAAAAAACAGAAAAATTATATAAGCTAAAATAAATACCAAGTGCTAGAAAAACAAAACCAAAAATAAATAAATAGATACCAAAAAAAACATACAAAATAAACCTGTTACTTATAACCTAGAATAACCATACACCTGTAGCACCACAATCTACTGTTCTTTTCTTAAACTATCTAAGGTAAATCCAAAAGGTGATTAAATCCAACTTCACAAAGAAAAAATTTAAAGGAAACAAATGCATTATTAAAAGAAGATATTCACGTAAATAACCAGGAGAAAAATTAAGGACTCCGTATCTAAACACCCCGTGCTGAGAAATAGAATACAAGTAAATTCTACAACAACATCTTAAAAAAGACGCCAACCCCAAAAAAACCAAGCAAGAGAAAGATCAAGAAACCAAACATCTAATTAATATAAACTCACCCATCAAATTTAAAGTAAAAGGTGAAGCCATATTAGCAGAACAAAATAAAAATCAAAAAAAACATATACTAGGCATAACAACCAAAAGACCACGGTTAAGATAAAAACTACGGGAGTGGCTACGTTCATAAGCCACATTCACAAGACAAAAAAGGCCTGAAGAACACAGACCATGACCGATCATCATTAGTAAAGAACCATAAAACCCAAAATATCCGAAAGTCAAAATACCACCAATCACTAAAGCTATATGAGAGACAGAAGAAAAGGCAACCAAGGACTTTATATCTACCTGGTATAAACAAAGCCAACCAATCAAAACCATTCCAAACATAGAAACCGACACAATTACACTATTTAATAAAGGTAACAAACTGTCAAAGAAAAAGAAAACTCGAAAAAGACCATAACCACCCAACTTAAGTAACACCCCTGCCAAAATTATAGAACCCGAAACAGGAGCCTCAACATGAGCCCTAGGTAATCAAGAGTGTAAAAAAACCATAGGCATTTTAACCAAAAAGGCCAAAACCAAAGAAAAAATCAAATAAAAACTTATGTCCAATGAGATAAAATAAAAAAATAAGGTACCATAACAACTAAAAATATATGAAATACTCAACAATATAGGTAAAGAAGCAAAAAGAGTGTAAAAAAGTAAAAACAACCCAGCAAAAAAACGTTCAAGCTGATATCCCCACCCAAAAACAAGAAAAAGGGTGGGGATAATTGAACACTCAAAAAGAAAGTAGAACAAAAATAAATTACAAGTCGAAAAACTTAATAACAAAAATAACCCTAAAGAAAGAACAATGAAAGAGAAATAAATACGGTCAACCTGCCCAACCCTAAAAGACGCAATAAATATTAACGCCACAATTCACAATGTAAGAAGAATTAAACAAAAAGAAAGTAGGTCCATGGCAAAACCAAAACTATAAAGAGCTGTTAGATTAAAATTCAGGTAACTACAAAAAAAAAGGATACTCAACAAAATTAATGAATAAAACAGCAATCACCATCCTCCAAAAAAAACTGCTATAATCAAAAAAGTATACGAGAAAATCAACTTTATCATAAGAAATTTAAGCTATTAATATAATCATTACCGAAAGAACGAACTACACTAACTAAAATACCCAACCCCAGAACAGCCTCACTTACAGAAAAAACCAAAAAAAACAATAAAAAAAAATTATCATAGTTATACAAAGATAAATACACGCCTCAGACCAAATACAAAACTAGAACCAAAAACTCCAGACAAAACAAAACCATTAAAAACTGACTACGATTTGATGAAAAAGAATAAATTCCAATAACAAATAAGTAAATTAAAAAATCTAAATTAATTAGTTTTAATAGTTTAAAAAAAACAATGATCTTGTAAATCATAAATAAGGTAACTTTTAAACAGTCAGAGGAAGGAAACCTATCACTAATCCCCAAAATTAGCATTTTTATTAAACTACCCACTGAAATTACATTAATTATAATCACAATCATAACAAGAATAATGAGAGTAAAACACCCTATCGTTATAGGAGTCATTTTAATTATCCAAGCTTGCATAGTATCCCTATATAGAGGGATAATAATAAAGACATTCATCTACTCATACATTCTAATAATTGTAATAGCAAGAGGACTTCTAGTACTCTTTATATACATAAGAAGAATTGCCCCCAACAAGAAATTCAAAAAAATAATCACAAGGTTGCCACTTATCCTAATTACATCAATCCTTACATTCTATGTAACCAAAAACAGTCACTGAATGGAGACAAACGAAATACCACAAAAGGACACAATCAGATTAAACAGCATCTTTATAAGAAAAAACAAAATAACACTAACGGTTATTATTCTACTTTTCATTGTTATAGTTATTGTTACAATAATTTCTAATGTTAATGAAGGACCCTTACGAAAAAGATAATGAATAAACCAATACGTAAATCACACCCCTTAATTAAGATAGCAAATAGATCCCTATGAGACCTACCTGCACCATCAAACATCTCCCTTTGATGAAACTTTGGATCACTACTAAGCATATGTTTAATAATTCAACTCCTAACAGGAGTATTCTTAGCCATACACTACACAGCAAATATTGAAATAGCCTTCAATAGAGTCGTCCACATCTGCCGAGACGTAAATCAAGGGTGACTGATCCGTAATATACACGCAAATGGGGCCTCTATATTTTTTGTATGTTTGTACCTTCACATCGGACGAGGCCTTTATTACGGAAGATATAAAATACAAGAAACATGAACCATTGGAGTAATTATATTACTAACTATTATAGGCACAGCCTTCCTAGGGTACGTATTACCATGAGGACAGATATCACTTTGAGGTGCAACAGTAATTACAAACCTATTATCAGCATTACCTTACCTAGGCAACGACCTAGTCAAATGATTATGAGGGGGGTTCTCAGTTGATAACGCTACATTGACACGATTCTTCTCACTACACTTCTTGTTACCATTCATCATCGCCGCCATAGTAATTGTACACCTAATCTTCCTACACCAGACAGGCTCGAACAACCCATTAGGTGTAAAAAGAGATATTGATAAAGTACCCTTCCATCCATACTTCTCTATCAAAGACCTAATAGGAGTAATTATTACTATATACTTATATATCATAATAACATTAATCGAACCACGACTATTAGGCGATCCTGAAAACTTTATCCCAGCTAATCCATTAGTTACGCCAGTCCATATCCAGCCAGAATGATACTTCCTATTCGCCTACGCGATTCTACGATCCATCCCCAACAAACTCGGAGGAGTAATAGCAATAGCAGCATCAATCCTATTCATTCTAACACCTACATACTTAATAAAAACAAAATTTCAAGGTACCCAATTCTACCCAATAAGAAAAACATTATTCTGAAGATTCGTAACATTAACCTTACTATTAACATGAATCGGGGCACGACCCGCAGAAGAACCTTTTATCCTAACAGGCCAAGTCTTAACAGTAATATACTTCTCATACTTTTTTATCAACCCCCTATCAACAAAAATCTGGGATAAACTCCTTAACTAGTTAATTAAGCTTTAGAAAAGCATGTATTTTGAAAATACAAGAATGTAGTTAAATTCTACTATTAACTTACCTATCCACTTATTTTAGTGAGATACTCCTCCCCTAAAAATAAGGTTTATAAACCCAAAAACTAAATTATAAATAACATCAAAGAAGAAAAAAACAAAAGAAAATTAAGAGAGACAGGCAAAAAAACCCTCCACGATAAATACATTAATTTATCATAACGAAACCGAGGCAAAGAACCACGAACCCAAATAAACAAAAAAATCAACAAAGAAACCTTTAAATAAAAAAGGAAAGAAAAAACATCACCCCCCAAGAAAATCAAAGTAGTAATAAAACTCATAAAAATAATATTCATATATTCCGACAGAAAAATAAAAACAAAGCCAACACCACCGTATTCAGTATTAAACCCAGAAACTAACTCACTTTCACCCTCCGCAAAATCAAAAGGAGACCGATTTGTCTCAGCTAAACAAGAACTAAATCAGCAAAAAAACAATGGTAAAGAAAAAAACATAAATCAAACCAAACGCTGAAACAAAACATAATCAATAAAGTTAAAAGAAACAATAAACAAAACCAAGCAAATTAAAAGTAAGGATATACACACCTCATAAGAAATAGTCTGAGCCACAGCACGCATTCTCCCTAAAAGAGAAAAAACAGAATTAGAAGACCAACCAGCAATTAAAATACCATAAACACCTAATCCAGAACAAACAATAAAAAACAAAACCCCATAAAAAAAATCCAAATTGCACGAAAAAAAAGGATAAAGCAGCCACAATATAAAAGAAACTATTAATATAAAACATGGAGATACCAAAAACAATGTCAAATTACTCTTAATAGGAAAGACAGGCTCCTTAAAGAGTAACTTCAACCCGTCTGAAAAAGGTTGAAGTAACCCTAGTACCCCTACTTTGTTAGGGCCCTTACGGGCCTGGATATATCTTAAAACCTTTCGCTCCAGCAAAGTAACGAAAGCAACAGAAACTAAAACTAAAATTAGAAGAAATACGTATGAAATCATAAACAATACTATTTGTAATCAAAATTACATAATTAAATTCTAAATTTAATGCACTAATCTGCCAAAACAGTAGTATCAATCACATTCAACAGAATTATTCCCAACTGCAGGTCCTTTCGTACTGAGCAGTAGCCAACCATTGTAGATAGAAACCAACCTGGCTCACGCCGGTCTGAACTCAGATCATGTAAAGAATTATAGGTCGAACAGACCTAGTAATTGAGCAACTGCACCCAACACTTACTTTAATCCAACATCGAGGTCGCAAACTCTTATATCAATATGAACTCTCCATAAGAATTACGCTGTTATCCCTAAGGTAATTTAATCTTAAAATCCACATTGCAGGATCAATTAAACACATAAATCAATGAAACCAATAAAAGTGAGTTATTCAAATCACCCCGCCACCCCAGCAAAACCTATGATAATATTTAATAGTAATATACAACCTAATCTATTAAATAATATCAAAAGTAAAATTCTATAGGGTCTTCTCGTCCCACAATAACATTTTAGCTTTTTAACTAAAACATTAAATTCAATTTAATACAGTTAAGATAGAATCTTTCTCGTCAAACCCTTCATCCAAGCCTTCAATTAAAAGACAATTGATTATGCTACCTTTGCACAGTCAGGATACTGCGGCCATTTAATCCTATTCATTGGGCAGGTCCGACCTAAAATTATATACAATAGGACATGTTTTTGTTAAACAGGCGGAAAGTAAAGTTGCCGAATTCCTAAACTATAAATAAACACTTACTAATTTTATCATAAAAACCCATCAACTAAAATTACAAAACCCTACTTAGTAATAAATTAAACACACTTTAAATAAATAAAACATAAGAACTTAACTGTAACGATTTAAATGGACGTTTCTAAACCTATAAATAATTCTTTATAAAGGAGACGTTTTAATTCAACTCTCAAGCTTATCCCTAAAAGTTTAAGAAAATATTACAAGACAAATCAAAGTTTAAAAAACAAATATCTTCCTGCATTAAATGCAATTCCCAAGTAACCAGATATTTAAGGTTGAATAGCATATCACCTCTACCTTACAATTAACCACCATTTTGTTACAAAGAAAGTCATAATAAAGTATCTCCCTTAATTTCGGGAATAATAATATACATATTATAAAATTAATAAACCCTGATGCAAAAGGTACAAAATTAATTCTACTTCCATAATAATAAAACTAACCCTTTACAGTACAATAAACTATAATAAAAATCATTTACTCAAAAAGTTACTAGAAATAAAATTATTTTTAGAAAAGAAAACAAAATAAAAATAAAAATAAAGAATTCTTATCAAACACAACTGAATTGCACAGTTCTTATATTGACGTAACCAATAACCTTCCTAAAAGACAGTTTGACAATCCAGATCCACCTTCCGGTAGATCTACTTTGTTACGACTTATCCCACTTTAAAGTGGGAGTGACGGGCGATGTGTACATAAATTAGAGCCCTATTCACTATTATATTATAATAAAAATTACTTTTAAATCCAATTTCAGAATTATTTACATAAAATTATCCATCCAAGCATAAACAAACTGTAACCCACCACCTCCTCATGCATAGCTGCACCTTGACCTAAAATTATTCAAATTAATGAAAAAGAAAATACCCTATTAAGACATTCTCCATAGAGGTATACAAGCAAAGCAAAGAGTCAAATACATCGTGGCATATCAATAATGAGGCAGGTTCCTCTAAAAGGATTAAATTACCGCCAAATTCTTTTAATTTAAAGATCACCTATTAATAATAGAGAATTAAGAATTTACAATCACAATAATAGGGTATCTAATCCTAGTTTATAATTATGACTTTCGTACAATAATCAACAAAAATAACCTTTATTAAATAAGATTCCACCCAAAATTCAATAAAAGCAATTCCAACAAAAGATTTAAAGTACTTCCCAATAAACAATTCACTCGAACCAATTGTTTAACCGCAACTGCTGGCACAAAATTAGTTAGTTCTAATCAAATAACTCTCTCGAGGACCCCCCAATAATAAAGAATTTTACAAATTGTTTAATTCATCATTAAGAATCCAATATAAACATATATCATTAAATGACAGCGAATTAAAAGACCAGAATCGAATCTATCATAAGTTTAAATGCAAATTAACGGAACTCTGCTGCACCCTCCCTAGCACGTTTAGCCACTAGTTAGGTCCCGACAACTCGGTCAGTTGATATAGATTCATATCTATTAAGTATGTTTACAGTATATAAATAATTACTTATATAGGAATAATATAGTACCTTTACAATCTACAAGGAGTCTACTCATTCAATAGAATTCAGTGTTATACTTATAATTTAGTATAATATAGTGAGTCATTAAAGTTAAGTCATGTCTATATTTCATTTCCGTTCAAGGATGGTTACAATAATCAAATACTTACTATTATATCTATTTTGGATTAGTCATACTTTAGTGTTGGTGTATGTGCACTCCCTACTTATATGGTTAGGTTATTTTTCTTAGTTCTTAAATAGTTACCATTCCAGTCTCCTTATTACTTTCTCCCCTCCCCTTAGACGCATAGATGGATAGCCCCCTTCCTTTCTTTGTCATGAAAGAAGATCGATAAAATAATATTCTTACTTGTATCATAAGTTTAAATGCAAATTAACGGAACTCTGCTGCACCCTCCCTAGCACGTTTAGCCACTAGTTAGGTCCCGACAACTCGGTCAGTTGATATAGATTCATATCTATTAAGTATGTTTACAGTATATAAATAATTACTTATATAGGAATAATATAGTACCTTTACAATCTACAAGGAGTCTACTCATTCAATAGAATTCAGTGTTATACTTATAATTTAGTATAATATAGTGAGTCATTAAAGTTAAGTCATGTCTATATTTCATTTCCGTTCAAGGATGGTTACAATAATCAAATACTTACTATTATATCTATTTTGGATTAGTCATACTTTAGTGTTGGTGTATGTGCACTCCCTACTTATATGGTTAGGTTATTTTTCTTAGTTCTTAAATAGTTACCATTCCAGTCTCCTTATTACTTTCTCCCCTCCCCTTAGACGCATAGATGGATAGCCCCCTTCCTTTCTTTGTCATGAAAGAAGATCGATAAAATAATATTCTTACTTGTATCATAAGTTTAAATGCAAATTAACGGAACTCTGCTGCACCCTCCCTAGCACGTTTAGCCACTAGTTAGGTCCCGACAACTCGGTCAGTTGATATAGATTCATATCTATTAAGTATGTTTACAGTATATAAATAATTACTTATATAGGAATAATATAGTACCTTTACAATCTACAAGGAGTCTACTCATTCAATAGAATTCAGTGTTATACTTATAATTTAGTATAATATAGTGAGTCATTAAAGTTAAGTCATGTCTATATTTCATTTCCGTTCAAGGATGGTTACAATAATCAAATACTTACTATTATATCTATTTTGGATTAGTCATACTTTAGTGTTGGTGTATGTGCACTCCCTACTTATATGGTTAGGTTATTTTTCTTAGTTCTTAAATAGTTACCATTCCAGTCTCCTTATTACTTTCTCCCCTCCCCTTAGACGCATAGATGGATAGCCCCCTTCCTTTCTTTGTCATGAAAGAAGATCGATAAAATAATATTCTTACTTGTATCATAAGTTTAAATGCAAATTAACGGAACTCTGCTGCGCCCTACTTTCCATTCATGGAAATTCAAATATTAAAAAAACTCTATATAGTCAAGAATCAAACTTGATCAGTGGAAATCAAAATTCCAAGTGCATCAAACACCTCCATATACTTATGTTCCATGAGGAACAATTTACATTTAATAAATAAAATAAATAA